CAGTAGAAGATTCGGCAGCTACCGCTGCCCCTGCTTCCTCAGGCGGAACTCCGGGTTGAGGAGTTACTCGGAATGCTGCCAAGATATCAGTATCTTTGGTTTCGTACTCAGGAGTATAATAAGTCAATTTGTAATCTTTAACACCAGCTTTAAATCCAGCACTTGCTTTAGTCTCTGTTTGTGGTGACATAAGTCCCTCCCTACAACACATGAATTAAGAATTCTCACAACGACAAGGTCTACTCGATATGGATTAGGCGTGAATGAAACCTTTGACAAAAATAAAATCTTTCAAAAAATATTCAACTAATATTATCAACTAATTAAAATGTTATGTTAATGTTAAGTTAATTAAAATGTTATGTTAATGTTAAGTTAAAATGGTTCGGTTCGTTATTATACCATGTATTTGATTCACCAAATACATCATTATTGTATACTCTTTAATATATATGGCGCAACCCAATCCTTGTTTTGCAAGTTTATAATTGAATTGATCCCCTTATTATTTTGAATCTAAATATCTGAATACTAAGATAATCCCCTCTTGACAGTAATATATGTTGTATACGTAAATCCTATTATGTGAAAATAGGCATAATTCATCCATGAAAGGGTATAAAGAATAGGCGGAAATCTATATGCAAAAAAAAATAAAGAACAATGGTCAGTGAAATCGAAATAATGAATCATAAATCAAGTTCGGGTTCGAATTCCATATATAATCTAATATAGATGGTATTTTCTATAATGATAGAGAAATGAAACACACTTACTCACGATTTCATCTACTTGACATTTTGAAAAAAGAATTGGCTGAACTTGAAAATTGACTCATTGAATGAGTAAACGATTGAATCAGATTCGGTTGGGTGGTACCAACTAAATCGAGTACTAACTCCCATTTTTTTTCTTATTGAATTAACCGATCAACTTGCTATCGGACATTTATTTTCGATTTGACATGGCACTATTCAAAAAAAAATTTCGACATATTTCACTTTATTATAATTATGAGAATCAATCCTACTCCTTCTAGTCCTGTGGTTTCCACACTTGAAGAAAAAAACCTAGGGCGTATCGCTCAAATTATTGGCCCAGTACTGGATGTCGTTTTTCCCCCGGGCAAGATGCCTAATATTTATAACGCTTTGGTAGTTAAGGGTCGAGATACTGTCGGTCAGCAAATTAATGTGACTTGTGAAGTACAACAATTATTAGGAAATAATCGAGTTAGAGCTGTAGCCATGAGTGCTACAGATGGGCTGATGAGAGGAATGGAAGTGATTGACACGGGAGCTCCTCTAAGTGTTCCAGTCGGCGGAGCTACTCTCGGACGAATTTTCAACGTTCTTGGGGAACCTGTTGATAATTTAGGTCCTGTAGATACTCGTACAACATCTCCTATTCATAGATCTGCGCCTGCCTTTATACAGTTAGATACGAAATTATCAATCTTTGAAACAGGGATTAAAGTGGTGGATCTTTTAGCTCCTTATCGCCGTGGAGGAAAAATAGGACTATTTGGGGGAGCTGGAGTGGGTAAAACAGTACTCATCATGGAATTGATCAATAACATTGCCAAAGCTCATGGAGGCGTATCCGTATTTGGCGGAGTAGGCGAACGTACTCGTGAAGGAAATGATCTTTACATGGAAATGAAAGAATCCGGAGTGATTAATGAAAAAAATATTGCGGAATCAAAAGTAGCTCTAGTCTATGGTCAAATGAATGAACCGCCGGGAGCTCGTATGAGAGTTGGTTTAACTGCCCTAACCATGGCGGAATATTTCCGGGATGTTAATGAACAAGACGTGCTCCTATTCATCGACAATATTTTTCGTTTCGTCCAAGCAGGATCAGAAGTATCCGCCTTATTAGGGAGAATGCCTTCCGCAGTGGGTTATCAACCTACCCTTAGTACAGAAATGGGTTCTTTGCAAGAAAGAATTACCTCTACCAAAGAGGGATCCATAACTTCGATCCAAGCGGTTTATGTACCTGCGGACGATTTGACCGACCCTGCTCCTGCCACGACATTTGCACATTTAGATGCTACTACCGTACTATCAAGAGTATTAGCTGCTAAAGGTATTTATCCAGCAGTGGATCCGTTAGATTCAACTTCAACTATGTTACAACCTCGAATCGTTGGTGAGGAACATTATGAAACTGCGCAAAGAGTTAAGCAAACTTCACAACGTTACAAAGAACTTCAGGACATTATAGCTATCCTTGGGTTGGACGAATTATCCGAAGAAGATCGTTTAACTGTAGCAAGAGCACGAAAAATTGAGCGTTTCTTATCACAACCCTTCTTCGTGGCAGAAGTATTTACTGGTTCCCCAGGGAAATATGTTGGTCTTGCAGAAACAATTAGGGGGTTTCAATTGATCCTTTCCGGAGAATTAGACGGTCTTCCCGAGCAGGCCTTTTATTTGGTGGGTAACATCGATGAAGCTACCGCGAAAGCTATGAACTTAGAAGTGGAGAGCAAATTGAAGAAATGACCTTAAATCTTTGTGTACTGACTCCTAATCGAATTATTTGGGATTCAGAAGTGAAAGAAATCATTTTATCTACTAATAGTGGCCAAATTGGCGTATTACCAAACCACGCCCCTATTGCCACGGCTGTAGATATAGGTCTTTTGAGAATACGCCTCAACGACCAATGGTTAACGGTGGCTCTGATGGGTGGTTTCGCTAGAATAGGTAATAATGAGATCACCATTTTAGGAAATGATGCGGAGATGAGTACTGACATTGATCCGCAAGAAGCTCAGAAAGCTCTTGAAATAGCTGAAGCTAACTTGAGTAGAGCTGAGGGTAAGAGACAAGCAATTGAAGCGAATCTAGCTCTCAGACGAGCTAGGACACGAGTAGAGGCTGTAAATGCTATTTCTTCCTAGTCAAGTCAATACATCAAAATAATCAAAAGAAGTTCTTTAGAACTGTATTATTATACACCACATTTTTATTCTGCCAATTGAACACAATCAAGTCTAATCTGATATAACGAAAAAAAATAAAATGGGTAGAAAAACTTATTAGATATCACTCAATTGACTTCGGTATCTAATAAGTTCTACCTACTATTGGATTTGAACCAATGACTACCGCCGTATGAAAGCAATACTCTAACCACTGAGTTAAGTAGGTTATTTATCACCAAAAAGAGGACCCATCACTTATAGGATTATAAGTGGAATATTATTTCTAAGCAATACCAATCTGTTAACAGTAGACGGATCAGAGAGCTACCATGTGGGATTATGGAATACCCATCTTGACAAGAAATTATCCATATGTTAATATATCTATGACAAGGGCTATAGCTCAGTTAGGTAGAGCACCTCGTTTACACGTGCGCCAATGCTTTTCAAGGGAGCCCATTATGCAATGCAATAAACATAATTGATCTTATTGACATTGACAAATCGATGTCTTACTCCATAGATTCGAGGGAACAAGAGAACAATAGCCGGACAAATATTGGGTTCGGTCCGATTCAGGTGCGAATTCAGGTGCCAAATTAAATAGAACCCACCATTGATTTGATAGTTGATAAGGTAAATAACCAGTCCATTCAATGCTAGGCATAATGAGTATAAGGGCCTCAAAATAACCTTTTTCGTCCTATGAACTTTAAGGTGTATGAAGTATCATATTCGACTCTTGCAGCGTAGCGATAGAGAATCCATCTAACTTAGTTTGATCTAGGCCGAAGGCAGACCTAAGTCAAGGTAACCCTTCTTTGAAACACTTTGGTATTGCTCCTAGATCAGAATACAAATAATGAATCAGAGCACATGGAGCCATCTCATTATTTTCCTGTAAAGAAAAATATGGTGGACTAACTGATCTTTACATCAGTTTATGAAAGAGCCCAATGCAACAAAATGCATGTTGGGTCTTTGAAACAGTTCGAATCATTTCGATAATAATCAGTTTGATCTGTTTTACCGAGAAGGACTACGGTTCGAGTCCGTATAGCCCTAATATAATACATTCTATTTTAGTTTTAGTATAGTTTTCATTTCCTCATTAGTACTTGTTATTACTATTTTAATTTAATTATTACTATTTAATTATTTGACTTGTTAATTACTTGACTTTTTACTTTTTTTTTCTTTTTTTTATATTATAATTATAGTACTTTTTCATTTTTATTTTATAGAGTATAGAGATAAAGTATAGAGAAACCGAGACAAAGCGATAGAATTTAGTTTGTGTAAGAGAACCCTATGTCTGCACCATATCGAAATAGAATCGAAATAAAAAAAATGTAAGTGGAATTCTGTTAAATGAATCTTTAAACAAGACATGCCCCACAGCAAACAAACTATAAACTATGTGGTTTGATTTGATCAAAATCAATTCTTGTTTCGCCTAATAAGTTCTGGATGAATTGACAATTCCAATTCGAATCGAATAATTCAGCATATTCCACATATATTTATATTCCACAATAATAATTAATAGGAGTACATTTATGTTTCTGCTTCACGAATATGATATTTTCTGGGCATTTCTGATAATATCAAGCGTTATTCCTATCTTGACATTTGTAATTTCCGGAGTTTTAGCACCGGTTAGTGAAGGACCAGAGAAGCTTTCGAGTTATGAATCGGGTATAGAACCCATGGGGGATGCTTGGTTACAATTCCGAATCCGCTATTACATGTTTGCTCTAGTTTTTGTTGTTTTTGATGTTGAAACGGTCTTTCTTTATCCATGGGCAATGAGTTTCGATGTATTGGGTGTATCTGTATTTATCGAAGCTTTCATTTTCGTGCTTATCCCAATTGTTGGTTCAGTTTATGCATGGCGAAAAGGAGCATTGGAATGGTCTTAACTGAATATTCAGACAATCAAAATAAAAAGGAAGGAAAAAATTACATTGAGACAGTTATGAATTTGATTGAGTTTCCATTACTTGACCAAACAACCCCCAATTCAGTTATTTCAACTACATCGAATGATCTTTCGAATTGGTCA